CTTTTATGGGTCATATTCCGGATTGGGCTCATCCCTGTAGTAATAGGATGAACTGAGTTGTAGACCCGAAAGCATAAGAATGCAGCGGGCCCCCCCTTTTTTTTTCTCAATCTGATTCGAGGGGGCCCTCCGAGTTCTTAATAAGCATAATACTTTAGTCGTATAAATCAAAAAAAGGGAGGGACTACCCTTTTTCTGATATTCAATCAAAAAAATTCCATTCAGTAAAGCTAAACAAATTTTCCTTTCTAAAGTATAAAGCAAGGTTATCATGAACCTGAAAAAAAAAATATATGAACTAAGAATTCAAATCTTTGATGAGTGGGATCAAGAATCATTATTATTTCGACACAAGAAAGAGGTGTAGAAAATTTCTTTTCTTGTGCCGAAGGCTAGGAAAACGATTAGAAATAATACCTCCTAGAATTCTTTGTTTTCCTTATTTCGCCTTCAATTTTCCACTTCCTTATCTTATGCTTAGTATCTAGTTGAATTTGATTCTATTAGAATAGAAAAGCTATTTCTAGATTCTATGACAATTAAGTCTGACAATAGGGATACAATCACACCGCTCTAGTTTAGATTAAAAAAAAAAGAAAACAAATAAAAGGGATAAAATCAACTAGTCTTTTTACCAATTACCAATATACATACTATGACTAGAAATGTAGTACAAGGAATTTCTAAAAAAAATCTGATATAATCTAATATAATCTGGTATTATATAAAAAGAATAGAAACAAAAACAATTTTAACAATTTTTTTTTTTTTGATGATCAAAAAATTCTTCTTAGAATTTTGTTTTTTTTAATAACTTGAATTTGATAAATCGCCATATCTAGAAATTCATTTCGGACAATTGAACCTTTTCAAACTGTTTCTTTTTAAGAATCAAAAAGATTTGTGCCAAAATAACAGATGCAAAAAAGAACAAAAGTCCTTGAACACGTAATGGGTCTTGAAGTACTATTTCTGCATCTCCCTGACCAAATCCGCCCACATTAGGATTACTCGTTAATGGTTGATCACGTTTGACGGATTCACCCTCTGAAACAAGAAGTTCTGGTCCTGGAGGGATAATATCAACCACTTGACGCCCCTCGGGCGCATCTGTTATGGTTATTTCGTACCCCCCCTTTTCTTTTCGTATAATTCTGCTTACGACACCTGCCGTTGTAGCATTATAAACCGTATTGTTACTCTTGCTCCCGTCGGGATAAATCTGACCCCTTCCTCTGTTTCCACCTACATATATGGGATATTTTAAGAAGTGAACATCTTTTTTAGTAGCGGGGTCCGGAGAAAGAATAGGAAAGGTTATTTCACTATATTTCTGACCGGAAACAGGCCCTATCACAAGAATATTTTTTTTAGTGGGGCGATAACTCTGAAAAGATAGATTACCCATCTTTTCTTTCATCTCTGGCGAAATACGTTCGGGGGGGGCTAATTCAAATCCATCGGGTAAAATAAGAACAGCCCCCACATTCAAAGCTCCCCTTTTACCATTAGCAAGAACTTGTTTCAGTTGCATATCATAAGGAATTCGAACAACTGCTTCAAATACAGTATCCGGCAGTACCGCTTGTGGAACTTCAATTTCTACGGGCTTATTAGCTAAATGACAATTGGCGCATACAATACGGCCAGTTGCTTCGCGTGGATTTTCATAACCCTGCTGTGCAAAAATGGGATACGCGTTTGAAATGGATTCCGGAGTTATTATATATATCATGAGTGATAGGGAAATGGAACGAATAATCTCTTTCTTTAGCCAAGAAAAGGTCTTTCTAGTTTGCATGGTCCAATCGTTGATCCAAAAAATTTCTACAATAAAATTAGGTAGGGCACTAGGCGAGTTCCCTATCCACGATGCTGTTATTTACTGAACAATTTTTACAAATTCTAAAATATGAGAAGAATCCGAAACTCTTAGATGGAAAATAATTGTATAAAAAAATACGATTTTGAACTGTACAAAATAAGAAACATTTTAATTGGATTGATGGATCATCTTTCAGTCATTCATTGAATGATAAATCACTACAAGTGACGGAGATAGACGATTTAAATAACGGAAAATCCAATATTTAAAAATTGTATCGAGAATAACTGGAAAGGTGGAAACAAGTCCCGATATAATTTGATCATTATGAGCAAATCCAAAATCTTTGTAGACGGAGCCAATCATTAGTTCCCAACCGTGGGGTGAATGGAATCCTATACATAAATCAGTTACTAAAAGAATAAAAAAAGCTTTTATTGTGTCACTTAAATTATATAGGAATTCTTGAACCCAAGAATTAAGAATAAGAAGTTTTTCATTACCTAGAATAGAATAACCGCTTAGAATAAGGAAAGAGATTATATTTGTCGAGAAGCGAAAAATCGTATGGATACGATCCTCATTGTGTATCTTGATCAATTGTATCGTTTCTTTGTGGATTATGCTATGAAACTTTTGTAGATGTGTTTCCGGGTATTCCTTTATCATTTCGTCAAAAAAGAAGAGTTCCTCTAATTCTATGAATCTTTCTAGAATAAACTTTTCGTGCCTATCATTAAAAAAGGTTTCGGATTTACTGGTATTCCACCAATTAATCATCCAAGATTCCAGACTTTTATTAAATGAAAAAGAGATTAACCAGGGCAAAAAGACTATAGATATAAGATATAGAAACGGAGAGAATGCTTTTTTTTTTTCATTGTTTTGTCTGTGAATTTTTAATGAACCCATCTCATTCGTCGACTTTATCCGATTTAATATTTCGATCAATTATAAGTTCTATTACAAGGCTTCAAATCTCTGAACCCATTCCGCGTTTTTTATTTGTCAGTCATTGGTTAGTCCTTAAATTTAGAAAGAATACAGAAATAGCCGAAGAAGAAGAAAGAGTACACGAATGAAGAAAAAGAATATTGTTTCCAAATATCCCAATTGCTTAAAAATTCAAAGCAATTCTCTTTTTTCGATGAATGCTCAAAAGAGTCACTTCAAATCAAATTAGGCTTTCGAGATAAAAGAATACCTTTCTACCAAAAAAAATAGCAAATATTTTGAAAAAAAAAAATCGGTCAACTGCCCATAGCCGCAGGAGTAATTAAGAGAAATTGATGAAGAATGGTGTGATAATCAAAAGTAAGTGGAAAAAGCAAAATAAGATGGAAGGGTTATAATTTTAAGTCTTCCAATCCTTTGCTTATTAAGGAATAAAAAAGATAAAAAAGAGGAGTCGATTGACAAAAATAAAGTAGAGATAATATACAAGATATGATCGATCCATATCTAACGTATCAATTTAAAAAAATTTCTTTATTCTATCTATTATTCTGAAATGTTTTGTTTTGATCTCTGAGATCAGTCTAGTATTTAAATTTGTTAGTTATTTTTTTTTTACTGAGTTTAATGACTTTACATACGCATAAAAGAAAGGGGTGGTTTGCGGACAAAAAAAGCTTTTTTTTTTATAAATGTTCTGTATAGATATAATTAATATCCATCTTCTTTGGTTCATCAGCATTGTGACGAAATACCCGTTAACTTTAACTTATACTCTAAAAAAAAGAAAAAAAGAGGGAGACTCTTGGATTTTTCATTCTTGCTAAAAAAAGGGTCATTCTTTAGTTCATTTCAAAATACTTCAATTGGTACACGCAAAAAATAGGCCAATTCCGCTGCTTTTTGCTCAATTTCTCGTGGAGTCAAATTCTCATCAGTACGAGTCAAAGGAATGACCCCCTGTCCTTTGATTTCCAGATAAAGGGCATGCCGAGTATAAATACCCTCTTTAACTTCTATTCGGATAGACTGAACATCTTTCATAAGGAATCGGAGTAAGATGCGACGATTTTTTCCGGGAAAGCCCCAACGAAAAATACATACTATTCCCTCGTTTCTATCAAATCGATCATACCCACTACCCACATTCCACAAAATTGTGCACCACAAATAAGAACTAATAAATAAACCGGCGATCCCATAGAAAGACATCACGATTCCTTGTGGAAAAAAAATTATTTGCTGAGACGGAAATAAAGATATCAAATTTCTGTCAAGATAACTGGAAATCCCAACCAATAAAAACCCCAATGAACCTAAAAAAAGTATAAAGGCCCAGCAGAAATTACTTGTTTTTCGAGACCCCGCTATAAGTTCTATCCATATACATTCTGATCGCCAATTCATACTGGATCCAGTTGCATTTTATTGGAAGTGGGAGACTAGCCAAAACGAATTTGACTGTACTTTTTTTTGTTTCCGAAGTCATTTTCATCAACTCGCGATATTCTGATGTGAATCGTTAGGAAAAATTCATCCAATTCCGTAAATCTAAAAAACTAGAAAACCCCTCAGATGATTCCCTATCTCCACACATATGGATATATTGGCTTTACAGTTAGTTTAAGTATCCGATCGTAATTTATTTTCAAATCGACCATGTACTCATATATCATCTTTATGCCTATAGAAATTAAGAATCCTTTCCTTTTTGTTTGAAGGAAGCTGTATGGTATACCCTATTATACTAAATAGATATCTGTGTTATGATCCAAGTCTAAGTCTTGAAAAAAAAAAATAGATGAAATTTCCCCCCATCGGATCTAAAAAATCTTGTTTTTTTGAACATAAAGAAATAGAGAAGCCATTGCAATTGCCGGAAATACTAACCCCACTAAAGGCACAAAAATAGAGGGGAAATTGTTGAGAATTGTCATAGAAATGGGCACCTCGATTTAATATTTGTACCTATTTTTTATTCTTATATTTATTGAATTTTTAATTGTTATTAAATTAACTGTTATTAAATTATTAAATTGTTATATTAATATTTTTTCCTATTCATATATAATATTGTTTTGTTATGTTAGAAAGATATCTTATAATCATTATAATTATACTAAGTATATGAAAATAACTATATATAATAAAGTGTAAGTAGTGTAAAACTAACTAAATAGACTTATTTATTTTTCTACATGAAATATATGTGTTTCTACATAAAATATTTGTGGGATAAGCTTTGTTATTCTTTTATCTTTTTCTTGTCTTATAATTCTAAATAATTAATAATTTTCATTTTCTAATTTAACTTTATTTAAATTTAATAATAATAATAAATTGAAATTTAATAATAATAATAATTGAAATTTAATAATAATAATAAAAAAAAAAATAGAGTATTCTTGCGCGACAGTCTATATATAGGGATAGGTAAGAAAAGAAAATGAAATTCGTTTTCTTTTTTATTTACCTTGCCCAATTTAAGAACAATTTCGTGTAAGAAAGAATTTTTGTTCTTTTACCTTGTTGATAGAGATTAGCAATAATCAGGAATCAAAATTAGGAGTAATCATAAATATCGCTAAAAAAAAAATTATCTGCATGTCCTTCTATTCTAAATTGACTCTTATGTTATGTCACAAAAAAAACCATTCTTCCGATTTTTCCTTGAATTCCAATAAATAAATACTTGTTTGCCCGAAATAAAGAAATAAAAAGAAAGAAAATAATTTAAATAATTTAATTAAGTTAAAGATCTACTTGATTTATTATTCAATTTATGATTCAAAGGAAAGATTCTGATTCAAAGGAAAGAAAGCGTGGAGCTGAAATAACTCATTCAGAACGCCCTTTAAAAGATTACGTGGTACAATTGAATCGAATAAACCCTTATGGAATAAAAATTCAGCTGCTTGTGAACCTTCAGGTACTGTCTTATTCAATGTTTGTTCAATTACTCTTTTACCTGCAAATGCAATGTGTGCGTTGGGTTCAGCAATAATGATATCCCCTAACATACCAAAACTCGCCGTCACGCCCCCAGTCGTAGGCGATGTAAGGATTGAGATATAAAATAACTTTTTATTCGATTGATAATCATATAAAGCGGAAGATATTTTAGCCATTTGCATCAAGCTCAAACTTCCTTCTTGCATACGCGCTCCCCCGGAAGCACACACTAGAATAAGAGGTAAAAACTTATTGGCAGCATACTCGATCAAACGAGTGATTTTCTCGCCTACTACGGATCCCATACTACCCCCCATAAACTGAAAATCCATAACCCCAATTGCTACGGGAATGCCATTTAGTTGACCTATACCTGTTTGAATGGCTTCGGTTAATCCTGTCTTTCTTTGATAAGAATCAATACGACCTTTATAAGGTTCGCCCTCCGAATGAAATTCGATGGGATCCCGAGATACCATGTCTTCATCCATAGGATCCCAAGTACCTGGATCAATCAAAAGTTCAATTCTATCTGAACTGCTCATTTTCAAATGATATCCACATTGTTCACAAATATTCATTCTTGATTTCAAAATTTTCTTATAATTTAATCCATAACAAATTTCGCATTGAACCCACAAATGTCTGTATTTTTGAGTTACATCAAGATCATGAGAATTTTCCCTTCTAATAAAATCCCCAATCTTCGTGCTAGTTCTTAGACTGGACCTTGCGTTTTCACTATTGTTTCCACTTTCACCAAAAATGGAACTAGAAACGTAACCTTCGCTGGAATTGTCACTGCCACTTAAAATATAACTATCAATGCAGATTTGAGAATGAAGGTGACTATCAATACAACTAGTGACGTAATTATTCCACCTATATTTAGTATCATAATCATAGTGGGAGTCGTCCCTACTAGACCTATTATTCAAATAACTAGTATTCAAATAACTAGACTTCCAATAATTAGAAAAAGAACTTTCTAGTTCACTCATAAAAGAATGATCGTTGTCAATCTCAAAAATTCGATTTTCCATATCAAAATATATGGTATAACTACCCCTATTACTATCCCGAACTAACAAAGTGTTATCAGCACTGCAATTCCGAATACCCCTGCCCCCGGCTAAACGATCAACACTGCTGGAACTAGAACTCTCACTATTCCCCCAATCATCTGGATTTTTATCTGTATCATTTAGAATTTTGTCTTCACTTACACTGCTATTTTCAATAGGACCAAAACTATCGATTGATTTACTTAGCATACACCTGTATTTTAACTCCACATTGGATAACATCGAATTGAACCACCATTTTTCCATAGAGCTTTCTCACTACTATGTACATCAAAATAAATAGATGAATAGTCATTCGATGAAAAATCATTTGAATATTTCATTTCCTCTCAGAATAAGCATAGAAATCCAATCATTAGAGTTATTTATTAACTAATAATGAGTAGGTACTGAGTGGTAAAAAGAATTTGCTTTTGCTTTTTGTTTGTAATAACCCGGAGTATTACTTCACTATATATGATTATGATAGAACTCTCTAAAGTGAATAAAAATCGAATATTAAAGTGAATAAAAACTATCAATAAAAAWRAAAAAAAAAAAAAAAATAATAATAATAAATAAATAAAATAAAACTAATTTGTCATGTTACGTCAAATTCACATTGAGAAAAGAAAAATTTCTTTTCTCCTAGGAATAGGAAGAAGAACATTTTTTTTTGGAAAATCTCGTCTATTAACTCGCCTA